ATCTGATACTACACCGCTGCTTAATTCCTTAGTGGATCGGCTCTATTACATAAGCAGATTCCTAAATTTTGCCCCATATCATGGGATAAGTAAGCAGTTTTTTTTAGTTGTATCGACCCAGTCGCTCACTAATGGATCTTTACGGTGCTTTCTCTATCAATTTGGGAACTTTATCCATAGAGTAGTAGTATAGGCCATACTTTCTTCCTATTTTGATTCTCGTGAAGTGTCCTTCCTTCCTACAGCTGATAGGGCAAAATCGTTGTTTTGACGATCCCTATGTAGAAAGCCCTTTTTCTAGTATTTACTAGAAAATTTGATCCTTTCTTTTTTTCTTCTTTCTATAGTGGAGATAGTCGCACGTAATGACAGATCACGGCCATATTATTAAAAGCTTGCGGTAAGAAGGGGTTTCGTTCTAGTGCCCGGAAATAATATTCCAAAGCCTTTGTATGCTCTCCATTGCTTGTGTGTATAAGGCCTATATTATAGAGTATATAACTTCGATCATAGGGATCAATTTCTAGTCGCGTAGCTTCATAATAATTCTGCAAAGCTTCCGCATAATTTCCTTCGGATTGAGCCAACATCCGTTACGGTCGTTCATTCTATTCAAAAAATCTCCGTTCCAAAACCGTACATGAGGTTTTCATCTCATACGGCTCCTCCCTTCTGTACATAGTACTAAGCGAAATAATCTATAGAATAAAAATAGAATTAGTCCCATCTTATTATGAACCGAAAGGGGCTGGTATTTTTCCAAGAAATCTCTAGCCAACCTTCCCGCAAGAGGTTTTTCTTAACACCAATGAATTCTATTAATGCTAGAGGAAAACGATAGCTCCAAGAATTTCTTTGTTCTCAACGCCTCCTATTTAGAGGAATTAGCCACTTCAACGATCTTTGATGGTTATAGGGGTATCCAAAGTACAAACCTGATGGTTGTTTGTTATCCCAACCATTCTTCCCAGCCCTGATACCGATCAGGAAAGGGCTAATTTCTAACAAAGTTTTTCTCTTGTTGATTCCTATTTCTAGGTGTAGTGCTTTTCTCCCCTATGCTGCCTATTGGTACTAGTAGAGTAGGATTGGCCTGTAATACAGAACCTATCCTGTAGGTGTAACCTTTCGCTCAATACTCAAATCTACAATTGAAGCATCTGAGGCCGCATCAATCGAGGATACACGACAGAAGGAATTGTTAGTTCACCTCACCTTCCCCAAGCGTGGGTTTCCTTTACTAATTTTGTTCTCTCTATGCGAACCCCCTCTCTTTCTCGTAAGACTGAGGTGTAGGTAGGACTAAAAAAAAAAAAAAAAAAAAAGAGTCAAATCGCACCATCTCTATAATAAGTAAATGCCCTTTTTTCCCCTGAGGTTGTCGGAATTATTCGCAATAAAATATTGGCTACAATTGAAGAGGTCTTATCAATGAAATTTCCATTTATACGGGATCTAGGCATAATTCCCAACCCATTCTATATAGAATTTTTTCATTTCTTCACAAAATAACATAAAAACAAACACATTCGATTCTTATAAATCGATCGATCCATATGCTCTAAATGGATAAGAGAGGTATGGATTTTCCGCTCAGCTCAAATTGTCTCCTTTTCCTTCTGTTTGGACAAGAAGAGATATGAAATATTTGACTAAGATTGGATTTCATTCCACTTTTCTATTTCTCAACAATAACTTCTCTCATCAGCTATTTCGCGTTTTCAAAGTCATTAATTGTCTCATACCCTTTTTTAGATTTCGATTGTATGGCGTAGCGTACCTTATGCAAACAGAATTCTAGGGTTCCTCTATTTTATTATGGAATAAGAAGAATTCTTCCATTCTCTTTTTCTTTGGTTTGGGGAAAACCCAAACTAAAACTTTTCGAGGGAGCGGAATTCCTAGTAAAAAAATCCTGGATCCTTCCACTTAGATGAAAAGGAATTTTTCCAATAGAACCATGGAACCCCCGAGCCGTTGTGGTTGTACCTGTACTGCAGGAATAGGAAAACTCGCTATTCACTTAGTTTATTTTCCATAATAAGATTATGTAGGAGAGATGGCCGAGCGGTTCAAGGCGTAGCATTGGAACTGCTATGTAGACTTTTGTTTACCGAGGGTTCGAATCCCTCTCTTTCCGTTTCTCTTAATTGATCAACGTTAACGATCACAATGTATCAAATCAAATAACAATTTATTCCAGCAATAATACCTTTATTTAATAGAAATTTTTTATAGTAAATTACTGTGGTATGTAAAATACACATAGAGGAAAAAACAAAAAAGAAAAAGGATCCTAGGGTTAATCCATTTATGCTAGTTGAATGGGAAAATACGAATTAAGGGCCTTAGGTCGATTTAGTTCGGGGAAAGGGGAAGGGGAAGAAAATTCTATGAACTTTTCCTTTTTTCGTTAAGTTCAAGTCTGACGAGAGTAATATTCTACAACTAACAACTCATTTATTTTGAGACCGACCCACTTCCTATCTAGGATTTTTTTAACTAGTCCTTTATATTGCAATGTGTCAATCGTCAAATGCTTTGGCAATTTCCCCGGGTCGGATGAAGCAATAGAATTTTGAATCAGACGTTTTGATCTTTGGTTATCCTTCGTAGTAATAATATCTCGGGGTTTGCAACGAAAACTTGGTATATCGACTATACGACCATTAACTAAAATATGTCTATGGTTAACTAATTGCCGGGCCCCAGGAATGGTTGAAGCCATACCCAATCGAAAAAGGATATTATCCAAACGCATTTCAAGTAATTGTAGTAAAACCTGACCTGTTGACCTTTTTGCTTTTCCAGCGATATGTACATATCTAAGTAATTGTCGTTCTGTCAGACCATAATGAAAACGCAATTTCTGTTTTTCTTGAAGACGAATACGATATTGCTCTTTTTTCCCAGAATGGAATTTCTTTTTCAGATTACTTCCGGATTTAGGTGTTTTTCTAGTGAGTCCTGGTAAAGCTCCCAGACGGCGTATTTTTTTTAAACGAGGTCCTCGATAACGGGACATGAAGACTCCTTGTTTATTTTATTGAAATTTCATTTTACACAATTAATTTCATTGTATTTACATTACAGAATACATCAAAATTAAAACTGAATTAAACTAAAGGATAAACAGAGTAAAATCTACTAAAGTACCACAAAAAATGGAATTTCATCAACATCTGGATTTTTTGTATATATATTATTTATTTTATTGTTTTGTATCTAGCAAAATTGTAAGGTAGAACCACATAATAGATCCTGGATTCTCCATTTAATTCGGAGAAAAAGAGAGATTCTTGTTCATGGAACATCGATATAGAAAAAAGCCGACTATCGGATTTGAACCGATGACCCTCGCATTACAAATGCGATGCTCTAACCTCTGAGCTAAGTGGGCTTACATAACAGAAATAGTGTAACAAATAGAAATATGTATAGTATAGGAAATCCGTAAAATGTCAGATCTTAATTATTAATCTTAGCTATTAACTAGTTCGAAATTGGAAGTTCTACTTAGAAAAAAATACTAGAACTTCATAAAGATAAAGTTAACTTGATATGCTTAACTGGAGGATATCCTTAAATAGGAGAAATTTTTGAACTTTCTTTTTATTTCTCTAATTCGCAAATTGATTTTTCTAATAGAATAGAATCTATTCCAATTTCTATATTGAATTTGATTTCAGATATTTTCAATTTGATATGGCTCGGATGAGTAATCTAATACATAGAAAAGAATAATATATATGATGAAAGATATAATAAAGAGAAAATGCGAATTTCTTGGCATTTTCATTCGATCATTATAGATATTTTTTGAGATATTTTGTTTTTTTTGTTATTTCTTAATAATTTAATGATTAATATTTCACTAAGGAGAACATAGAATCATAGCAAATAAAATTGCTAATTCTGATTAGAAAAAAAAAGAATGAATATCAAGCGTTATAGTATGATTTTGAATACTCTAAAAAAGAAAGGCGGGGGGGGGGGGGGGGGGGAGAGAAAAACTTTGGGATATATTGATTCGGATTGAATTGCAAATACATCAACGATAGAATCAATTCAATTCTGAATTGCAATAAGCAGGGTCTGTCAAATAGAGACGAACTGCTAGACTACGTCGAGTAATGAATTCAACGATTCCAAAAAAAACTAAGAGATGGATGAAATTACACAAGGAATCCAGGTCTCAATCAAAGAAAAGGAAAATGGGGATATGGCGAAATCGGTAGACGCTACGGACTTGATTGTATTGAGCCTTGGTATGGAAACCTGCTAAGTGGTAACTTCCAAATTCAGAGAAACCCTGGAATTAAAAAAGGGCAATCCTGAGCCAAATCCGTGTTTTGAGAAAACAAGTGGTTCTCGAACTAGAATCCAAAGGAAAAGGATAGGTGCAGAGACTCAATGGAAGCTGTTCTAACGAATCGAGTTGATTACGTTGTGTTGGTAGTGGAACTCTCTCTAAATTTAGAGAAAGTAAGGGCTTTATACATCTAATACACACGTATAGATACTGACATAGCAAACGATTAATCACGGAACCCATATCATAATATAGGTTCTTTATTCTTTTTTAGAATGAAATTAGGAATGATTATGAAATAGAAAATTCTGAATTTTTTTAGAATTATTGTGAACCCATTCCAATCGAATATTGAGTAATCAAATCCTTCAATTCATAGTTTTCGAGATCTTTTAAAAAGTGGATTAATCGGACGAGGATAAAGAGAGAGTCCCATTCTACATGTCAATACTGACAACAATGAAATTTCTAGTAAAAGGAAAATCCGTCGACTTTATAAGTTGTGAGGGTTCAAGTCCCTCTATCCCCAAACCCTCTTTTATTCACTAACTATAGTATTTATCCTCTTTTTTTCTTTTTATCAATGGGTTTAAGATTCATTAGCTTTCTCATTCTACTCTTTCACAAAGGAGTGCGAAGAGAACTCAATGGATCTTATGCTGCTATTCATTGAATAGATTTCTTTTTT